TGCTGCGGTTGTCATTGATCAAGAAGGAAATCCAAAAGGAACTCGAGTTTTTGGTGCGATCGCTCGAGAATTGAGACAGTTGAATTTTACGAAAATAATTTCATTAGCTCCAGAGGTATTCTAAATACTAATAAGGGTATCTGAAATATATTCAATTTATTATTAGTAGAATTTTTTAGTAAATTATGTATTAGGCATGTACCTTAAAAAAAAAAAAAAAAGAAGAACATGTTGATTATATAAAAAATCGGAGGCACCAATAATAATGGTTCGTCATGGGTAGGGACACTATTGCTAACATAATAACTTCTATACGAAATGCTGACATGGATAAAAAAGGAACAGTTCGAATCGCACATACGAAGATTACCGAAAGGATTGTTAAAATACTTCTACGAGAAGGCTTTATAGAAAATGTGAGAAAACATCGAGAAAGCACGAAAAATTTCTTGGTTTCAACTCTGCGACATCGAAGGAATAGGAAGGGGCGATATAGAACTATTTTAAAACGGATCAGTCGACCCGGTCAACGAATCTATTCCAATTATGAAAAAATTCCCAGGATTTTAGGAGGAATAGGTATTGTTATCCTTTCTACCTCTCGAGGTATAATGACAGACCGAGAGGCTCGACTAGAAGGAATCGGAGGAGAAATTTTGTGTTATATATGGTAATCCTTCTAGTATCCGAATTTAAATTGAATCTGCAACTTCCTATTTCCTTTGTGAAGGAAAGAGAAAGGACGGGTTGTCTAATATCATTCTTATTTTTTTTAGCTTTAGTTGATACTTAAAGAGGTTTATCTAAAATGAAAGATGAAAAATGGATCTTAGAAGGACTTGTAGTGGAATCACTTCGCAATGGTATGTTTCGAGTTCGTTTAGATAATGACGATCTGATCCTAGGTTATATTTCTGGAAAGATACGGCGTAGTTATATACGAATACTACCAGGCGATAGAGTCAAAATTGAAGTAAGTCGTTATGATTCAACCCGGGGGCGCATAATTTTTAGAATAGACCCTAAACCCCGCAACAAAGATTCGAACGATTAATTGGATTTATCAATCCTCCTTTCGTTGGGATACAATTTGAGGTTCAAAATTTCAAGAGATTTCTTTTTTTTTTTCTAGAGTAGATTCGTAATTTCATTAAGGTAAGGAAAAACAAATTATGAAAAAAAGAGCCTCCGTTCGTAAAATTTGCGAAAAATGTCGACTGATCCGTAGACGGGGACGAATTATAGTAATTTGCTCCAACCCTAGGCATAAACAGAGACAGGGATAATATTTCTAAAAAAAAAAAGGGACTCTACAACGTACCCAATGCACAAATAAAAGAAAAGATTTGTTTTGACACGAAATGGATATATCCATATATCTCTGACTCATTTTTATGAGATGATAAAATATGGCAAAACCTATATCAAGAACTAGTTTACCTAACTATGTGCGTTTTATTCCACGGAAAAATCCGCGTTTTACTTCACGGAAGTATCCGCGTTTTACTTCACGGAAAAGTAGTCTTCGAATATCCAAGGGGGTAATAAATATTCAAGCAAGTTTCAACAATACCATTGTAACGGTTACAGATACCCAGGGTCAGGTGGTTTCATGGTCCTCCGCCGGTACTTGTGGATTCAGGGGCCCAAGAAGAGGGACGCCCTTTGCTGCGCAAACTGCGACAGCAAATGCTATTAGTATAGTAATCGATCAGGGTATGCAAGAAGCAGACGTCAGAATAAAAGGTCCCGGTCTCGGACGAGATTCTGCATTACGAGCCATTCGGAGAAGTGGAATACGGCTAAATTGCGTCATGGACGTAACCCCTCTACCACATAATGGATGCAGACCTCCAAAAAAAAGACGCGTATAAATTGTAAAAATCTAAAACAGGAGGATTAATGAAAAAAGACGAAGTGAAGCGAATAGAACACATTGTCCAATGGAGTTGTGTTGCTACAAAGGAGATTAGCCAACATTATAAATATGGGCGTTTTGTTCTGTGTCCGCTTCGGGAAGGTCAAGCCGAGACGATCGCCATTTCGCTACGAAAGACTTTGCTTAGCGAAGTGGAAGGAATATGTATTACTCACGTAAATGTAATAGCAGCACACTACATCTCCTATGACTTTAGTAGAATAGTCGGTGTTAAAGAATCGGTAGCAGAACTTTTAACGAATTTGCAACAAATTGTCTTGAAAAATTCTGCCGACAGTGATAGTGATAGTGATATTTTCGACGCATCTATTTGTGTCAAGGGTCCTAGACACATAACTTCTAAAGACATCATCTTACCGCCTTCGTTGGATATTGTTGATGATACACAACATATAGCTACACTGGCGCTCCCAATCGAGTTGTGTCTTGAATTAAAAGTCGAGAGGATTAGGGGATCGTGTCTAAGGAGAGAAGATCGACTGCCAAGAAAAGGTTTTCCTATAATTCCATTATACTTGCCAATTAGAAAGATTAATTATTCTATTAAGTCCTTTGGGGAAA